TTCTACATAAGGCGGTGAGATGATATCTTGAGCGGTTACATATCCAGGGCCTTTGACACAAATGGCCGCGTCACAAGTTCCATATAGATTACTTCTTAATACAATTTCTTTCAAATTCATTAAAATTTCATGGACTGATTCTTGAATACCCACTAGGGTCGAATATTCATGTGGTAGTTTCTCAGATTTTGCCCGTGTGATACACGTTCCTTCTAGTTCTCCAAGCAAAGCTCGTCGCATCGCAATGCCTATTATATCAGCTTGACCTTTCAGAAGTGGAGACAGAATAAAGCGTCCATAATAAAGACGTTTACTGTCTGCTCTTGATTCAACACACTTCCACTGTAGCGTCCGATTAGATACTATTACTTTCTCTCGAACCATAATAATATTATTTAATCATATGATTGAATCATTTCTTTCTCTTGTTTATCTTCGCTTGAAATATCTTCCATTTTTATTTCTACACACGTCTTTTTTTCGGAGGTCTACAGCCATTATGTGGTAAAGGAGTTACATCCCTTATCAAAGTGATTCGTATACGACTCCTTGCAATAGCTCGTAATGCTGTGTCTCTTCCGAGACCTGGACCTTTTATCATGACTTCTGCTCGTTTCATGACTACTGAACTAAGAGCGTTTGCTGCTACGGCTTCACCAGCAAATGGCGTCCCTTTTCGTTTACCCCGTAAGCCACAATTACCGGCAGAGGACGAAGAAAGCACTCGACCCTGTGGATCGGTAACAGTCACAATGATATTATTAAAACCTGCTTGAACATGAATCCGCCCTTTTGGTATTCTACGTATACGCCTACGTGAACGACGAGTTCTACGTGAACGAAATTTCAGTATAGCTTTTGCCATATTTTATCATCTCATAAATATGAGTCAGAGATATATGGAGATATCCATTTTCTGTCAAAGAAGATCTTCTCTTTTCTTTGAATATCGGGTCCTTTCCCGAGTCTGATTATCCTTGTCTTTGTTTATGTCTTGGGTTGGAACAAATTACTAGAATTCGGTTCTGCCGGCGTATTAATCGACATTTTTCACAAATTTTACGAATAGAGGCTCTTAGTTTCATATTTTCCGACCTTTAACCTTAATTCTGAATCTACTTCTTGGCAGAAAATAAGTTTCTTGATATTTTTTATCTCGAATCATATTCAAGGGGAAAGTTGAAAAATACCTAATTTTTGAAATATTGTTTTTGGCAAAGTCGATAAATTATCCGTTCTTTAGTTGAATCATAAGGACTTAGTCCAATTTTGGAGTGATCCCCCGACCGGATACTTATTAAAGGAAGTTGTATCTTTCCCGAAATATAAGCGAGAATTCGATCATTATTATGGAAACGAACCCGAAACATCCCATTGGGAGGGGATTCGGTAATGAACTCTTTCTGAATTCATTTCTATTTTTCATTGTAAGGAAAACCTCTTTTATTCTGTACCATATAAAAACGATATATGTCGTTTTCAAAGATGAGGTCGTAGATGCGACCCGATATTAGATAACCTATCCCCTTTCTTTATCACAACTAGAAAGTTTCGAATTTCATTTGGATATTAGAAGGATTACCAGATATAACACAAACTTTCTCCGCCTATTCTTTCTAATCGAGCCTCTCGGTCTGTCATTATCCCTCGAGAAGTAGAAAGAATTACAATCCCCATCCCGCCTAAAATTTTAGGAATTCGTTGATAGTTAGAATAGATTCTTAGACTAGGTCGACTGATCCGTTTTAAATTGAACGTTTTTTTATAAGTTCGATTCCTTTTTAGGGTTAAAACCAAAAAAGATTTGTTGTTTTCGCGATGTTTTCTCACGTTTTCGATAAAACCTTCTCGTAAAAGTATTTTCACAATACTTTCACTGATATTAGTAAATGCTATTCGAACCACTCTTTTTCTAGCCATATCAGCATTTCGGATAGAGGTTAGCATGTCAGCAATAGTATCCTTCCCCATAATGACTTAAAAGTATTAATGCCTCCAAATTTTGATATAATAAACATGTTTTTCTTGTTTTTTTGTTTGTTTATGACTATGAATTTTTAAAGTATATGCGCGAGACACAATCTACTACCTGAATATGAATCTATTTCTTTTAAATAGCTTATTCTAACCCTATTATGGAACTATATTATGGTTTCATTTTATAAGACTTCTGGAGCTAATGCAATTATTTTAGTCAAATTGAACTGTCGCAATTCCTCTGCAATCGCACCAAAAACTCGAGTTCCTTTTGGATTTCCCTCTTGATCAATGACAACTGCGGCGTTGTCATCATATCGTATTATCATACCGTCGTCGCGTTTGAGTTCTTTACAAGTACGTACAATTACAGCTCTGACCACTTCGGATCTTTCTAGCGACATTTTTGGAACTGCTTCTTTGATCACCGCAACAATAACGTCACCAATATGAGCATATCGACGATTGCTGGCTCCTATGATTCGAATACACATCAATTCTCGAGCTCCGCTGTTATCCGCTACATTTAAATACGTCTGAGGTTGAATCATATCATTTTTTATTTGTTCGTTAAAATGCAAAGTAAAAGGCGAAGAAAAAAAATATTGTTTGTCCAAAAAAGAAAACCTGCACCTTCGAGTGTTTTTTGAGCTATTTCTTTTGCCCGAATCCATACGTTTGTCTAATGAATTGAGTTCGGATAGGCATTTTGGACGATGCTATTTCAATAGCCTTTCTGGCTATATTTTCTCGTACTCCGCCAATTTCATAAATTATTTGACCTGGTTTAACAACCGCTACCCAATATTCAGGATTTCCTTTACCCGAACCCATACGGGTTTCTGCCGCTCTTACTGTAACCGGTTTGTCTGGAAATATGCGTACCCAGACCTTTCCACCGCGGCGCGCATTTCGTGTCATTGCCCGTCGACCTGCTTCTATTTGTCTAGATGTGATCCAAGCAGGTTCAAGTGCCTGAAGAGCATATTTTCCGAGACAAATAGATTGACCTCGCAAACATATTCCCTTCATTCTTCCTCTATGTTGTTTACGGAATCTGGTTCTTTTGGGGTTATAGTTGATGGTTGGGTTTGAATTCCATCTCTACTACAGAACCGGACGTGAGACTTTCTTCTCATCCGGCTCCTCGCGAATAAAGGGATTCAAAAATATTTCAATTTCATGAAAGATCGAATAGAATTTCAAGTAAGAAATACATGTATTTAATAATAAGTATAAGTAATACACCGAAGTCTGCATTTCATTTATCTCAAATCTATTATGAGGTTCTATCTTGTTTCTATCGATAGCTCAACATATAGTCTATTGGTTTTGATAATGTTAAACTAAATCTTTCTTTTGTTTTTTAGCCTTTAATTTCACCGTATTATCCTATTTAATTGACTCAAATTTAGCAATCCAAGAAAATAAAGTTTTCGCGGGCGAATATTGACTCTTTCAATTCACTTTTTATTCGGTTCTAGCAATAGTTCATAACTTTTTCAAATAGATGAATTGGTCTCTGGTCCGTTCCGCCATCCAGATCAATGAATCCGTAGAATTCGTTTTCAATAGAATCTTTTAGATCCACAGGTTCCCTCGTTCCCATCTCTTCTTACTTAATGGTTAGGCCTTAATTCTGCAATGGAGCTGGGAATGACATTTTTTCTTGAGTCAATCTTCTCAGTCTTTATTGGCTCGAAGCTCTTAATGTTTTGTTTTGTTCTATGCACAAATTCATTTTTTTATGGATGAATACGGATTGATGCTTTATTACATTGCACTTTTTTATGCGATGACTCCGGATTGATGCTTTATTACATTGCACTTTTTTTATGAGATGACTCATAGACCTTACATATTCGATATTGGAATTAGATATCAGCCATATTCTTTTTCTTTCTTTCTCTCACCCTTCCATTTATCCACACCCTTATTTTATTTTATCTATTTCTATTCAGAATTTGTAATCATATTTTTATGTTTATGCAAAAAGATTTCAGTTGCTACAAGCATATGATTGATCTGTCATATCTTGACCGGTTATTTGGATACAGATAATGTAAAGTGATGAGTTGGTTATTTTTTCTAGAGTTATTAGTTTCTACTTTGGGGCTTTTTTTATACGAAGCCTAAAAAAACTGACGAGTCGCACACTAAGCATAGCAATTATATTAAAGGTTCAATTTAATTTTTAGGCAACCTTAGAGAATTTAAAATTCGAATTTTTTAGTTTCATTTTTTTGATTCACTAGAAAAAGAAGAAATCGGTTTCTCGTTTTTGATTTTCTCACCGAATAGAAGGGGAGGGAAAGGTTTATTATTCTCCCTCTATAAATATCCAAATTTTGATGCCTAATACCCCATAGATAGTTCGAACTGGATAGCAACAATAATCAATTTTAGCTTGAATGGTTTGTAGGGGAACCCTACCGTCTCGGATCCATTCAACCCGCGCGATTTCTTTTCCTCCAATACGTCCTGCAATTTGGACTCGAATTCCTTTTGTATTTGCTTGTTTAGCTAATTCAATCGCCTTTTTCATTGCTTTTCGAAATGGAATTCGCTGCTGTAATTGGTCAGATATAAATTCTGCAAGAATATTAGGATGTCTATAAGGCTCAAAAATTTTGATGAGAGTCAAGTTAAATTTTGGGATCACATAAATAAGTTTGCGGGTTTTCAAGTCAAATTTTTGGTTCACAGAAGCAAATTTTTTTTGTAGATTTGGTTGTAAGTTTTTGCTTTCTCGCCGGTAATGTTTGTTGAATACTTCTGCGGGTGCAGGTACTATATAGATTTTCATGGTAGTTACATCAACAGCTTTTTCAATCTCAATACGTATAAGTGCCCTGACGCTGGATGTCATATTTTTTTCTACATAATTCTTAATATAATATCTTATTTTTTCATCTTCTTGTAGCTCTTTAGAATAATTTTTTGGTTTTGCAAACCAAAGTGAATGATGACTTTGGGTTGTACCAAGTCTCAAACCAAGTGGATTTATTTTTTGTCCCATGCTC